TGTTAGTAACCCAATCTTTTCTTAGAAAATACATTATATTGCCTTCATTAATAATAGCCAAAAATATTTTCCGTATGTTATTATTCCAAATTCCCGAGTGGGACGAGGATTTTAAGGAATGGAATAGAGAAATGCATATTAAATGTACCTATAATGGTGTTCAATTATCAGAAACAGAATTTCCCCAAGATTGGTTAATAAACGGTATTCAGATAAAGATTCTATATCCTTTCTGTCTAAAACCTTGGAGAAAATCTAAGGCACGATCTCATCATATAGATATAATGAGAAAAAAAGAGAAAAAAATAAATTTTTGTTTTTTAACAGTCTGGGGAAGGGAAGCGGAACTTCCCTTTGGTTTTCCCCGGAAACGACCTTTTTTTCTTGAACCTATTTATAAAGAACTCCAAAAAATAAAAAAAAAGACAAAAAAAAGATTTTTACAAGTTCTAAAATTTTTCAATAAAAAAATAAAATCCTTTTTAAAAGTTATAAAAGAAAAAACAAAAGGAGTCATAAAAATAGTTCGAGTTATCAACCTAATAATGAAAAAACTGGAGAAAGTAAATCCAAATTTCTTATTTGAATTGAGGATAAAAAAAGTATATAAACCAAATGAAAACAAAAAAGATTTCAAAAGAAATAATAAGATTCTTCGAGAATCGTTCGTTCTAAATCGAACAATGGATTGGTTAAATTATTCACTAATAGAAAGAAGAATTAAAGATCTTTCTGATAAAACAATCAAAATCAAGAATCAAATTGAACGAACCGCAAAAGACAAGAAAAAAGAAGAAATATTTATAATTTATGATAATAAAAGATCGGGATCACAGAAACATTTTTGGGAAACATTAAAAAAGAAGAATATCCGATTAATACGTAAATCACACTACTTTATTAAATCATTCATTGAAAAAATATATATAGATATTTTGCTATGTACCATTACCATTTCTAAGATAAATACACAACTTTTCTTTGAATCAACAAAAAATATCTTTAATAAACCCATTTACAACAATGAAATAAATAAAGAACAAGAAGGAATTGATGAAACAAATCAAAATACAATAAATTTTATTTTGACTATAAAAAAATTGTTTTCAAATACTGATAATACTAAGAATAGCAATCAAAATTCCAATACTTATTGGAACTTATCTTCCCTGTCCCAAGCATATGTTTTTTACAAAATATCACAAAATCAATTACTTAATAAGTCTCAATTGAGACCTGTACTTCAATATCAAGGGAGCTATCCTTTTTTTAAGGATAATTTAAAAAACTATTTTATGATCCACGGAATATTTAATTCTAAATCAAGACATATACATACATATGTAATGAACGAATGGAAAAATTGGTTAAAAGTTTTTTATCAATATGATTTCTCTCAAAAAAAAAGGTCTCGATTAGTACCTAAAGAATGCCAAAATAGAATAAATAAACATTGTATGATTAAAAATAAGGAATCAAACCCATTGGATTTATATAAAAAATATCAATTCATTTATTCCATGAAAAAAAATGACTATGCAGTAAATTCATTTATAAGTCAAAAAAACAAATGGAAAAAACATTACAGATATGATCTTTTATCTTCTAAATACATAAGCCTCCCTAATTTATACACTTCTGAATCAACATTAGAAAGAAACAGGGACCAAGAAATTCCATATCATTTCAATACATTGAAACCTGAATTATTTTATGTATTAGTAAGTATACCGAATAATGATTATTTAGAAAAAGGATATCTTATTGATAGAAATACAAATAGTTTGGATAGAAAATATTTTGATTGTAGAATTCTTCATCTTTATTTTAGAAAGAATATTGAGATCTGGACCAATGCACATATTGGCATCAAGATTCATAAAAATACTAAGACTGAAATTAAGAATTTAAAAAAAATGAAAAAAAAAGATCTTTTTTTTTCATTCCCGTACAATCAAAAAAGGTTCTATCATACGGCATCAAATCATGATACTATATCCAATCTAGGAACTTGGTTCTTCCCAGAATTTGTACTACTTTTTGATGTATATAAAATGAAACCTTGGATCATCCCAATCAAATCACTCCTTTTTCATTTTTCTATAAATGAAACAAGTAAAAACATTAACGTAAATACAAAGAAATCATATAAAAAAAAAAAAGATCTTGAATTAGGAAATTCCAAGGTTGAAGAAGATTACGCAAGATTCAAACTAAAAAAGGATATAAAACAATATAGGAGCAAGAATGAAACGGAACTGGATTTTTTTTTGAAAAAATATTTCCTTTTTCAACTAAGATGGGCTGATCCCTTGAATAATAAAATAATGAAAAATATCAGGGTATATTGTCTCCTACTTAGACTGATAAATCCAAAGGATATTGCTATATCTTCGATTCAAAGAAATGAAATAAATCTAGATGAAATGCTGATTCAAAAGGACCTAGTTCTTACAGAATTGATAAGAAAGGGAATATTTATTATTGAACCAATTTGTCTATCTATACGAAGGAACGGAAAATCTATTATATATCAAACTATGGATATTTCATTGGTTGATAATAAAAAACACCAAACAAATCCAAAATACACAAAAAAAAGATATATTGATAAAAAGGAGGTTGAAAAATCCATTGCACGACACAGCAACATATTTTTGAGTGGATACAAAAATCATTATGATTTACTTATTCCTGAAAATATTCTATCTCCCAGACGTCGTAGAGAATTTCGAATTCGAATTTGTTTCAATTTGCTAAATTTTAATGTTGTGGATAGAAATACAAGATTTTGCAATGAAAACAAAATAAGAAAATGTGGGAAATTTTTCAATGAGAACAAACATATTAATAAAGATAGAAAAGATTTCATTAAATTCAAATTGTTTCTTTGGCCCAATTATCGATTAGAAGATGTAGCTTGTATGAATCGCTATTGGTTTGATACCAATAATGGCAGTCGTTTTAGTATGTCAAGAATACATATGTATTCACAATTCAGAATGAATTCAATTCCAATGAAAAATGAAAAAAATTTATAGTGAATTAATGTATTTGGTAGATGAAAGTCGAAACATATACACTGTGTAATATTCTAATACATGATGCTAATTTTATAGTGTATCAATTTTCACTAGGAAGAGCGGAATCCTTTTAAGTAAAAAGAAATTGTTCTAATTGCTGAATACATATATGTTTTGTATATTTGGATCAAATATACAAAACATAAACCACATAAATAAAAAAAAAAGTAGTATATGAATAAAATACAATTTTGATGTATACTAGATAAAAATAACTAGCCTAAGAAATATTATTATTTTTCCCGATTGGTAAAATTCACATAAAAGAAAAATAGAAACTTTAATTTATGGTCAAAAAATCATTGATCTCAGTTATTACACAAGAAGAAAAAGAAGAAAATAGTGGGTCTGTTGAATTTCAAGTATCCCATTTCACCAATAAGATACGGAGACTTACTTCACATTTACAATTGCACAAAAGAGATTTTTTATCGCAAAGGGGTCTACGAATAATTCTGGGAAAACGTCAACGATTATTGACTTATTTGTCAAAGAAAAATAAAATGCGTTATAAGAAATTAATAGATCAGTTAGATATTCGGGAACCAAAAACTCGTTAATTAAATTTGAATTTCTTCTTTGAATTTCTTATTATTATCCTTGTTCCTTTTGATTTTTTAATTCTTTTTTTCTTAGTTCAGTTATTATTTTTTTTTTTATTTTAATAAATTCATGAAATAATGAATTAAGGAAAAAAAGATGACTTTACCGGCTACAAAAAAAAAATTTATAATAGTCAATATGGGGCCTCACCACCCATCAATGCATGGTGTTCTTCGTCTGATCGTTACTCTGGATGGTGAAGATGTTATTGACTGTGAACCTATATTGGGCTATTTACACAGAGGGATGGAAAAAATAGCGGAGAACCGAACAATTATACAATATTTGCCTTATGTAACACGTTGGGATTATTTAGCTACTATGTTCACAGAAGCAATAACAGTAAATGCACCAGAACGCTTGGAAAGTGTTCAAGTGCCTAAAAGGGCCAGTTATATCAGAGTTATAATGCTGGAGCTGAGCCGTATAGCCTCCCATTTGTTATGGCTTGGCCCTTTTATGGCCGATATTGGTGCACAGACTCCCTTTTTCTATATTTTAAGAGAGAGGGAATTAATATATGATCTATTTGAAGCTGCCACAGGTATGCGAATGATGCATAATTATTTCCGCATCGGAGGAGTATCCGCCGATTTACCTTATGGCTGGATAGATAAATGTTTTGATTTCTGTGATTATTTTTTAACAGAAGTTGTTGAGTATCAAAAACTTATTACGCGAAATCCCATTTTTTTGGAACGAGTTGAAGGAGTGGGCATTATTGGTGGGGAGGAGACAATAAATTGGGGTTTATCAGGACCAATGTTACGAGCTTCTGGGATCCAATGGGATCTTCGTAAAGTTGATCGCTATGAGTGTTACAATAAATTTGATTGGGAAGTCAAATGGCAAAAAGAGGGCGATACATTAGCTCGTTATTTAGTAAGAATCGGTGAAATGCAAGAATCCATAAAAATCATTCAACAGGCTCTAGAAGGAATTCCTGGAGGACCTTATGAGAATTTAGAAAACCGGCGTTTTCATAGGACAAAGAATTCCGAATGGAATAATTTTAACTATAGATTTCTTACTAAAAAACTTTCACCCAATTTTGAATTGTTAAAACAAGAACTTTATGTAAGGGTAGAAGCCCCAAAAGGAGAATTAGGAATTTATTTAATAGGAGATAGTAGTGTTTTCCCCTGGAGATGGAAAATCCGTCCACCCGGTTTCATCAATTTGCAAATTCTTCCCCAGCTAGTTAAAAGAATGAAATTGGCTGATATCATGACGATACTAGGTAGTATAGATATCATTATGGGAGAAGTTGATCGTTGAAATGATAATTGATACGACAGAAGTACAAACTATTAATTCTTTTTATATATTAGAATCCTTAAAAGAAGGATACGGATTCTTATGGATTTTTGTCCCCATTTTCACCCTTGTATTAGGAATCACAATGGGGGTATTAGTCATTGTGTGGTTAGAAAGAAAAATATCTGCAGCAATACAACAACGTATTGGACCTGAATATGCTGGCCCGTTAGGAATTCTTCAAGCTTTAGCGGATGGGACCAAACTACTTTTCAAGGAGAATCTTCTTCCATCTAGAGGTAATATTCATTTATTTAGGGTTGGACCTTCTATAGGTTTTATATCCATTCTACTAAGTTATTTAGTAATTCCTTTTGGATATCACCTTGTTTTAGCTGATCTCAGTATAGGTGTTTTTTTATGGATTGCTTTTTCAAGTATTGTCCCCATTGGTCTTCTTATGTCAGGATATGGATCAAATAATAAATATTCTTTTTCGGGCGGTCTACGAGCTGCAGCTCAATCGATTAGTTATGAAATACCATTAACTCTATGTGTGTTAGCAATATCTCTACGTGTGATTCGTTGTAATATGAACTTTTCTTTTATCTTTTATAGAAAAGATAAAAGAAATGGATTTAAATACAATAAAATAGAAATCTAATTCAATATGTAAATATGAATATGAAAGAAAAGAAGAGAAAAAAAATATTTTTTTTCTTTCAAAACTTTTTTCAAAAATTTGGGCTTAATTAATTTATTTTTTAAAATAGGTCTTAAAAGGATTATTCTGGACAAAAGACTTTATAAAGTAAGTGAAGATAAAGAAATTTAATGTCTTGAATAAATATATTCGTCTTTTTTATAAAATAATTAAATATTTCAGTTTAATGAGTTAAACCAGATAGTTATATGAGTGAAACAAAACTGCTCCTCTATTTGCAGTAAAACAATAAAAATCTCATTCCCTAGGTACAAGAAGAAATTTGAAGTAAACATAAGTTTAAGTTGTTTACCCCAAGATTGAGATTATTTTCTTAGTCGTCATATCTTGAAGCGGATGCAAAAGATCAACTGTATTTATTACTATACTGGGGATCAATCAAAAAAAAAGTGGGCAGTTAGGAACACTAAAGTATGCAAAGGATAAGTAATGGAAATAATGTAAGATATCAAAAAAAGTTATTTTTGCATAAAACTTCGCATAAAACGAATCATAATAAGGGCTTGGAGTTGGTAGAAATGATCAAGCAGTACTTCCCCACGATTCCGATCTAGAGTATGCTACTATTCACTGATTAAATAAATAACTATTAAGAACGAATTAATCCTTTATTTTCTTTCCTTTTTTTTTTAGTTTTGAGAAAGAAGAAAAGGAACAAGACAAATAGGATGCAATATGATAATATAATAAATAATATAATAAAAAAAGAAAAAAGAATAAAACGGGAATAATAAGAAAATCTTTCTTTCTTGATACATATGCATATGGAAATTCTTATCATGATTCATTAACTAATGTCTAAATCTTTCTATTTATGAATATAAATGAATATAACCAGTATTTTATTGAAGGCTTAAGTTATTGCTGAACAAAAAGAATTTTTGATTCTATTCATTAGAATATTATTATTATAAGGGATGAGATCCATTCGGAAGTGCTTTTTCTTATTCTAGCAGACAGAATTTTATTGGTCGAATTGAGGACTCTCCAACATCCAGTTTATCTTTACATTGTATTTACCTAGGGTCCAAGGAGAGCAAGAATACTAAACTAGTCCTTACCTTACATTTCTTTGTGGCCATAAAGGAGCCGTATGAAGCTTAGGTTTCATGTACGGTTTTGGAATAGCGATGGGAGCAGTGATGTTATCATCGACTATAATTATCTAACAGTTCAAGTACAGTTGATATAATTGAGGCACAGTCCAAATATGGTTTTGGGGGATGGAATCTGTGGCGTCAGCCCATAGGATTTCTAGTTTTTATAATGTCTTCTCTAGCAGAATGTGAAAGATTACCTTTTGATTTACCAGAAGCAGAGGAGGAATTAGTAGCAGGTTATCAAACCGAATATTCAGGTATAAAATACGGATTCTTTTATCTTGCTTCTTACCTAAATCTATTAGTTTCTTCCTTATTTGTAACAGTTCTTTATTTAGGTGGGTGGAATTTTTATATTCCGTACATATCTCTTACTGAACTTTTTGGAATAAATAAAATGTTTAGAGTCTTTGTAATAGCAATTAGTATCTTTATTACATTAGCTAAAGCTTATTTGTTTCTGTTCATTCCTATCACAACAAGATGGACTTTACCTAGGATGAGAATGGATCAATTATTAAATCTCGGATGGAAATTTCTTTTACCTATTTCTCTAGGTAATCTATTATTGACAACTTCTTTTCAACTTGTTTCACTATAAAGTAGAAATAAAAATAAGAAATGAAGAGAAAACAATAATGAATATTCTATATTTATAACTTCTCTCACCCAAGAGACAGAAACATAAATCTTATTGATGGATATCTAAAATATGTTACCTATGGTTACTAGTTTCATGAATTATGGCAAACAAACAATACGAGCCGCAAGGTACATTGGACAAAGTTTCATAATTACCTTATCCCATACAAATCGTTTACCTGTAACTATTCAATATCCTTATGAAAAATCAATCACATCAGAGCGTTTTCGTGGTCGAATCCACTTTGAATTTGATAAATGTATTGCTTGTGAAGTATGTGTCCGCGTATGTCCAATAGACCTTCCTATTGTTGATTGGAAACTGGAAAAAGATATTAAGAAAAAACAACTGCTTCATTATAGTATTGATTTTGGTGTCTGTATATTTTGCGGTAACTGTGTCGAGTATTGTCCAACAAACTGTTTATCAATGACTGAAGAATATGAGCTTTCCACTTATGATCGTCACGAATTGAATTATAATCAAATTTCTTTAGGTCGGCTACCAGTTTCAATAATTGGAGATTATACAATTCAAACAGTTATGGATTCAACAAATAAAATGAAAAAATAAAAACCCCTTTCTTGGTTCAAGAACGATTACCAATTACTAAGCTTTGGTTTAGAATAAATTAGAATAAAGTAGGATTAGCCAAATAATTTTATTTTATCTATCTAATGATATCCATTTTTTTTTTCATTCTTTTTCATTCAATTAGAAAGGTATCATAAAAAAAAATAGTTCCTTTACTGAATCCTTAGTAAGGTCATGAAATATTTTGACTTATTTATTTATCTTTTATTTCAGAATGGATTTACCTGGACCAATACATGATATTCTTGTAGTATTTCTGGGATCAGTTATTATATTAGGGGGTCTGGGAGTAGTATTACTTACCAATCCCATTGATTCTGCCTTTTCATTGGGATTGGTTCTCGTTTGTATATCCTTATTCTATATTTCATTGAATTCCTATTTTGTAGCTGCCGCGCAGTTCCTTATTTATGTGGGAGCCATAAATGTATTAATCATATTTGCTGTGATGTTCATGAACGGTTCAGAATATTCCAATGATTCCTATTTGTGGACCATTGGAGATAGAATCACTTCATTGGTTTGTACAAGTCTTTTTTTTTCATTAATGACTACTATCCCAAATACGTCATGGTACGGAATTTTTCGTACTACAAGATCAAACCAGATTATAGAAAAGGACTTAATAAGTAACGTTCAACAAATTGGGATTCATTTATCCACAGATTTTTATCTTCCTTTTGAACTCATTTCTATAATTCTTTTAGTTTCTTTGATAGGTGCAATTACTATGGCTCGTCAATAATCTAGTATAATAAGAACTTCATTCTTGAAATTTCAAGAATGAAAATGGATTGAATATCAATCTACTGTGAATATATTCTTTTGTTCTGTAATTCTTCTATTCTAGTCAACCGAATCGGTTTAATTTTTGTTCTCATATTGAAATGAATTGAGATAGATGAGGAATTTATCAATGATGTTAGAACATATACTTTGTCTAAGTGTTTATTTATTTTCTATCGGTATCTATGGACTGATCACAAGCCGAAGCATGGTTAGAGCACTTATGTGTCTTGAGCTTATACTGAATTCGGTGAATATAAATCTTGTCACATTTTCCGATATATTTGATAGTCGACAATTAAAAGGAGAAATTTTTGCAATCTTTGTTATAGCCATTGCAGCTGCTGAAGCAGCTATTGGGCTAGCTATTGTTTCGTCGATCCATCGTAACAGAAAATCAACTCGTATAAATCAATCAAATTTGCTGAATAATTAGTCATAATTATTCTATTTTACCATATAAATAAAAATATAAGACTTTGAAAATAAAAATATTCTAAATAGAATTCTAAATAGAATATTATCTTCTATTCATATTATTTTATTATTTATTTTCTTATATTTTTTCATATAGATTTATGATTTAGAGTTACTAACCTATTCTATCACTAACCTAATAACAAATGTATTCATCTGATATATGATATATAATATATTATCATATGCTGAATTTCTGAATTAGATTTCTATATATATCTATATATATATATAGATATATATAGTAAAATTTACATGAATTGAATTTGTAAACTCATATTCTCATATTTAATGGTTATTGAAATGGAAATCAAAGTATCTTGGCCCTTTATCATAAACAGATTAAAAAATATATTAATTCTTAAGATTTTTATAAATCATTGATTCGTCTGGTGTCTACAATAAAAATATATAATTTATTTCATTTTCTTATTTTACCAGATTGAAAATCTTTTGTGTTCAAAATTGGAATTTATAGACCCAATGTCACATTCAGTAAAGATTTATGATACATGTATAGGATGTACCCAATGTGTTCGAGCTTGCCCCACGGATGTATTGGAAATGATACCTTGGGACGGATGTAAAGCTAAGCAAATTGCTTCTGCCCCAAGAACCGAAGATTGTGTAGGTTGTAAAAGATGTGAATCCGCTTGTCCAACGGATTTTTTGAGTGTCCGTGTTTATTTATGGCATGAAACAACTCGCAGCATGGGTCTTTCCTATTGATATTTGAAAAAAAACTCCACTTGAATCAGTTGATTCTTCTTTACTGACAAAAGCCCGTACTCGAGAAAAGAAAATATATTATTCTTCTCCCGAGCACGGGCTTTTCTGGTCTAATTTTATCTTGTCTTTATCACGAGTTATTTTCCTTGGTTAACAATACTTCTTGTTTTGCCCATATTTGCGGGTTCTTCAATTTTCTTTTTTCCTCATAGGGGAAATAAGGTGTATAGGTGGTACACTATATGTATATGTATACTAGAGCTCCTTCTAATGAGCTATGTATTTTGTTATCATTTCAAATTGGACGATCCATTAACCCAATTGAAGGAGGATTTTCAATGGATCAATCTTTTTGATTTTCACTGGAGACTGGGAATCGATGGACTTTCCATAGGACCCATTTTACTTACAGGATTTATAACTACTTTAGCTACTTTATCAGCTTGGCCAGTTACTCGAAATCCGCGATTTTTCTATTTCTTGATGTTAGCAATGTATAGTGGCCAAATAGGATCATTTTCTTCTCGAGACCTTTTACTTTTTTTCATCATGTGGGAATTAGAATTAATTCCTGTTTATTTACTTTTATCCATGTGGGGAGGAAAAAAACGCCTGTACTCGGCTACAAAGTTTATTTTGTGCACTGCCGGAGGTTCCATTTTTCTTTTAATAGGAGTTCTAGGTATAGGTTTATATGGTTCCAATGAACCAACATTAGATTTAGAAAAATTAGCTAATCAATCGTATCCTGCAGCATTAGAAATAATACTATATTTTGGTTTTCTTATTGCTTATGCTGTCAAATCGCCGATGATACCCCTACACACGTGGTTACCAGATACCCACGGAGAAGCACATTACAGTACATGTATGCTTTTAGCTGGAATCTTATTAAAGATGGGAGCATATGGATTGATTCGGATCAATATGGAATTATTAGCTCACGCTCATTCTAGATTATCTCCCTGGTTGGTGATAGTAGGAACAATACAAATAATTTATGCAGCTTCAACCTCTCTTGGTCAACGCAATTTAAAAAAACGTGTTGCTTATTCTTCCGTATCTCACATGGGTTTCATAATTATAGGAATTGGTTCTATAACTGGCATGGGACTTAATGGAGCCATTTTACAAATACTTTCTCATGGATTGATTGGTGCTGCACTTTTTTTCTTAGCAGGAACAAGTTGTGATAGAATACGTTTTGTTTATCTCGAAGAAATGGGGGGGATATCTATCCCAATGCCAAAAATCTTTACCATGTTTAGTAGTTTCTCAATGGCTTCTCTTGCATTGCCAGGAATGAGTGGTTTTGTCGCAGAATTCTTAGTCTTTTTTGGAATAATTACCAGCCCAAAATATCTTTTCATGCCAAAAATTTTGATTACTTTTATAATGGCAATTGGAATGATATTAACTCCTATTTTTTTATTATCTATGTTACGTCAGATTTTCTATGGATACAAGCTATTCAATATTCCAAATTCTAATTTTTTTGATTCTGGACCACGAGAACTATTTGTTTCGATCTGTATCTTTCTACCTGTAATAGGAATTGGTATTTATCCTGATTTCGTTCTCCCGTTATCGGTTGACAAGGTACAATTTCTATTATCTAATTATTTTTATAGATACTAATTTTTTTTAGATTTCATATTAAATGAAATGAATTTCATTAATTGAAAAGAAAGTCTTAGAATTCTTTGACTTTCATATTTTAACGATTCTTCGTTGTTACAATGAAAAAAAGGAAGGGTTAATTAAAATTTTAATGAGATACATCTAAAGTTTTTAGTTTTTGAGAACCATTTGAATAATTCCTCTATTTAAAAGGTTCTCAAAAACTTGCACAAAATTTCATTGTGTATCAGACGATTTTTTTATGTATTCTTTATGTAGTTTATTTTATTCAATTAGATAGTAATTGTAATGAACCATAACTATGGAACCCGATTCCTAATATATTGATCCCAAAATAGCATATCCAAATTAGGAGAAATCCTATAGAAGCTACAAATGCCGAATTCGTACCTTTATCTTGCAATTTTGAATTTTTTCTAGTATGTAAATAAATTGCAAATATGGTCCAAGTAATAAATGCCCAAGTTTCCTTAGGGTCCCAATTCCAATACGAACCCCATGCTTCATTAGCCCATACTGCTCCAGAAAGAATGCCTATGGTTAAAAAGGTAAATCCTAAACTAATGACACGATAACTCCAATAATCCAAACGCTGAATTAATTGATATTTGTAAAAATTTTGAAATGAGAGAAAATAAGTCTTTTTTAATACACTTCCTTTTTCGTTCAAATATTCCATATAACCAAAGAAAAAAGACTTACTTAAACTTAAAAAATTATTGTTTTTCAAAAAAGAATCAATTCTTTTTTGAAATGTAATCACTATAAGAGCAACTGATAATAACGATCCGCATAAAAGAGCTGCATAGCTCAAGAGCATCATACTTACATGCATTATTAACCACTGAGATTGTAGAGCAGGTACTAATATTACGGGTTTATGCATTTCAGTTGAAAGACCTGACGTGGCAAAACCTTGGGTAAAAATAACACTTGGTGCAGTTATTGCGCTTAAATCATTTTTATGATTTCCAAGATACGGAATCATATGAATAATGGATAAACTCCATGAAAGGAAGATTAACGATTCGTATAAATTACTTAAAGGAAAATGTCCCGAAGAAATACAACGAATAACTAAAAACCCTGTTATAAAGAAAAAAGTAGCTATCATCCCCTTTTCTGACGAATTACGTAATCCTTCGATTTCGTAGACTAATAAGTTCATCAAATGAATTAGAATCACAATTGAGATGATCGAAAAAGAAATATGAGTTAATATATGTTCTAAAGTCGCAAATATCATAAAGAAGATTCCCTTTTAAATAATTTAAATCGGGGAGGGGATTAAATAGAATATAAAATAGAATATTTTCTATATTTTATATTCTATTAGATCTATTGTGTCTATAATATTCTATAATATTTCTATAATATTAATAATTAATAAGAATTCTTATTTATGTCTTATGCCGCCACTCGGACTCGAACCGAGATGCTCTAGCACTGCTTCCTAAGAGCAGCGTGTCTACCAATTTCACCATGGCGGCTTACCTTAAATAATAATAAGAAAATTCATGTTAAATTGTCGATATTCAATAGGGTTTAGGAAACAATGAAGAAAGATGCATTTCCATTCATATGGAAATGTTCAATATCAATAGTATCTTCATCTTCGTAGATTCAGTTTTAAGAATCAATTTTTCCGTACTATAAACCTAATTCTTGTTTATCCCGAACAATCAGAACTCAAAAGTTTCGTTCTCAGTCGGGGTATAAAATTCATAATTTTTCTAATGATTTTGAGACCCAACACCTTAGTAGAAAGTAGAATGAAATATTCAAATTCTTCCTTGTCTATCGTAATTGTGCTTTTCAAAATAGAAAAGCACAATTCATACAATATAAATTTCAATAAATAGAATATAATAGAAATATAGAAAGACTATAAAAAAAAATACTGTGTACTTTGAATCAAGTAGACAGAAAGATTCTTATTTTTCATATTACCTAGTTCTAACTAATAAGGAGAAGTGAAATACAATACATTAGTAAAATTTAATTATTTGTCTTCCAATTAAAAAATGGAAATTTGGAAGTTCTTTGAAACATGTCAATTAAGATTTTTCCAAGACTTTTTTTTGTCGCACAAAAAAACTTTTTGACTTTCCGGTGTAAATAGATTTAGCTAAAGAAAAAGCTTTTACTGCCTCTAAAGATCCTTTTTTTTTCCAAATATTTCTACGAATATGCTTTTTTGACATAGAAGTACGCTTTTTTGGAACTGCCATTCAAAAGGTAAGTGACTCCTTTTTATCGTTGTATGTGAAAGACATATATTGTTCAAAAGAAATTTCTTTTTTTTAGCTATTATCTATACTTAATTTATTCCATAAATTTCAAAAAAAAAACTCAATAATAATATCATAACATACAAATAGAAAAAAAAGAATAAAAGAAAACAAATAAGAAAATAAAAATAGAAAGAGATAAAGAAATCTGTAACTGAACTTTAATAGAAATTAAATAAATCTATCTTAAATATAATATTAAATATAGAAATATATCATATATCTTTAAATTACACAATTAGAATATAATGTAAAGGTAAAATCCAATTATTCAAAATCTCATATGATGTCATATTATTTCTTATTTAAAAAATACCTTTCTTTTATAGAGTTTTAAGTTAATTAATAACTTAAGTAATAAATTTAACTAATTATTTGATCATATTATTTAATATTTGACCAACTAATTGCAACTTTTATTTGAAATATTTCATAAAACAAAAAATCATAATTCCAATATTTGTATTTTTTTATTTTATCTCTTTCATATTTTTTTATTATGATTTTGTTCTTTTTAAAAGAGATAAAGATATAATAATTGGTGAATCGGAAATAATTATAAGAAAAAAGAATAATTTGTTTTCTTATGGAATATACATATAAATATGCATGGATAATACCCCTTTTTCCGCTCCCAGTTACTATGTCAATAGGATTTGGACTTTTACTTATTCCGACAGCAACAAAAGATCTTCGTCGTATGTGGGCTTTCCTAAGTGTTTTACTACTAAGTATATCTATGTGGTTTTCAGCCAATCTATCTATTCAGCAAATAAATGGAAGTTTGACCTATCAATATCTATGGTCTTGGACCATCAATAATGATTTTTTATTAGAGTTCGGACACTTGATTGATCCACTTACTTCTATTATGTCAATACTAATTACTACTGTTGGGATCCTGGTTTTTATTTATAGTGACAATTATATGTCTCACGACCAAGGATATTTGAGATTTTTTGCTTATATGAGTTTTTCCAATGCTTCAATGTTGGGATTAGTTACTAGTTCCAATTTGATACAAATTTATATTTTTTGGGAACTAGTGGGAATGTGTTCGTATTTATTGATAGGTTTTTGGTTCACACGACCCGTTGCAGCAAGTGCTTGTCAAAAAGCTTTTGTAACTAATCGTATAGGAGATTTTGGTTTATTATTAGGAACCTTAGGATTTTATTGGATAACTGGTAGTTTCGAATTTCGGGATTTGTTCCTAATAGTGAATACCTTGATCCATAATAATGGGGTTAATTCTTTATTTGTTACTTTATGTGCCCTTTTATTATTTGTCGGTGCAGTTGCTAAATCCGCACAATTCCCCCTTCACGTATGGTTACCTGATGCCATGGAAGGACCCACTCCTATTTCGGCTCTTATACACGCTGCTACTATGGTAGCAGCAGGAATTTTTCTTGTAGCTCGGCTTCTTCCTCTTTTCATAGTTATACCTTACATAATGAGTATCATTTGTTTAGTAGGTATAATAACAGTGCTTTTAGGAGCTACTTTAGCTATTGCCCAAAGAGACATTAAAAGAAGTTTAGCCTATTCTACAATGTCTCAATTGGGTTATATTATGTTAGCTCTAGGTATAGGTTCTTATCGAGTTGCTTTATTTCATTTGATCACCCATGCCTATTCTAAAGCTTTATTGTTTTTAGGATCCGGATCCATTATTCATTCAATGGAACCTATTGTTGGATATTCACCAGAGAAAAGTCAGAATATGGTTCTTATGGGAGGTTTAACAAAATATGTTCCAATTACAAAAACTACTTTTTTATTAGGTACACTTTCTCTTTGTGGTATTCCGCCTCTTGCTTGTTTTTGGTCCAAAGATGAAATTCTTCACGATAGTTGGTTGTACTCACCAATTTTCGCACTAATAGCTTGGTTCACAACAGGATTAACCGCATTTTATATGTTTAGGATGTACTTACTTACCTTTGATGGGTATTTGCGCATTCATTTTCAAGATTATAGTAATCTTAGTCATACAAAAAATAGTTCGTTTTATTCAATATCTATGTGGGGAAAAGGGACAGTCAATAGGAATTTCTTTTTTTCAAAAATGAATAAGAGTAAGGTTTGTTTTTTTTCAAAAGATACAAAAGATATATATAAAATTGACAATAATTTAATAAGTAAGATACGAGACTTTATTACTTACTTTAGAAATAGGTACACTTATATGTATCCTCACGAATCGAGCAATACTATGTTATTTCCTCTCCTTGTATTAGTACTATTCACTTTGTTCATTGGATCAATAGGAATCTCTTTTAATGGAGGAGTAAGAGATTTGGATCTATTATCAAAATGGTTAACTCCATCAGCAACCCTTTTTCATAAAAAATTGAATTCGTCTGAGGATTGGTATGTATTTTTGTCAAATGTTTTTTTTTCAGTAAGTATAGCTCTTTTCGGACTATCGATAGCATCTATTTTTTATGGATCTATTTATTCATCTTTCAAAAATTTGGGCTTAATTAATTTATTTTTTAAAATAGGTCTTAAAAGGATTATTCTGGACAAAATAAAAGGTGTGATATACAATTGGTCATATAATCGTGGTTATATAGATATTTTTTATACTGGTATTTTTACCATGAGTATAAGAGGGTTAGCTGAGCTAATTCAGTTTTTTGATAAATATATAATTGATGGAATTCTAAATGGAATTGGTGTTACAAGTTTCTTTATGGGCGAAGTAATAAAATATATAGGAGGTGGACGAATCTCGTCTTATTTATTCTTGTATTTTTCTTATGTTTCAATTTTTTTATTCATTCTTTTCTTTTTCTCTTCTTTCAGTCTTCCCAATTCCCAATTCTCTTGATGGGTCTCCAGATCAGAATCTTCGTAAACTGGGCTATCTTGATAGCGTGCCTCTTGAAAGTGAAATTCATCCTTTGTTTTTTCCTTTCCATTCACTCGGATCTCTTCCGTTTCATCTATTTTGTCCAGATCCTCCTTTTCTTCCGAACAAAGGGAAGGGTTTTCTTCGGTGGATCCCTCTTGTTCCTGTTGAATCTCCTTCATTTCGTAAGTTCTTTCTACATCGCTTTCTTCCTTTCTTTCTCCCCCTTCTTCCGTTTCTGAGGTTTCTTTCTCTTTCAATTTCTTAGTGAAAATAGGCGACGGCATTCTGCCTAAATAGTAAACACAGGTGATAAATAAGAGAATACTAAAGATTCGAGCCATAGAATTTCTCAATTCTAACACAAGATACTTATTAGATTGAATAGAATGATTTTGCCGTATCCAGAATAATACCAATCCAACCCATTTCATGAATAAAATGTGACCAATTAACCAACCAACAAAACTACTTGTTAAAAATAAAATCTTGTCGTTGCATCGAAACATATAAATGTTTACTAATCTGGCTAACGTGGAACTTGGTAAAATGAAATGGTTGAATAATTGAAAAATTAGATTATTCAGGAATACACATTGAATGCTGAGATTACGCATTGAATTTCTGGTAGTAGATCCATAATCAAAAAAGTTTTTATGATTGTTCCAGAATAAATGAAACAAAAGATACGGTAGAATTAGGACAGTTATTG